TTTTTCCTAAAATTGATTTTCCTTCACTTAATATCATACTTCTTATCAATGAATATTTGCTTTATCTTTCTATTGGTTAGCCCATCTCATTATTCTTATTAACTCCTTATTCAAAATCAAAACAATTTAAAAAAGAATTCTTCCCAAGAAGTCTTGTGGTATATGTTTACGACGCGTGATTCAATTAAATAAACTGAACGGGGAAATGATTCCCCGTTCAGTTTATTTAATTGAAGGATTTACCAAAATCTAAAAAAAAAAAAATTACATAAACTTAGATCAATCAAGTAATGATGTTTCTTTGAATATGCATATGTAATGATTTTCTTTATACATCTGGTAATGATTCGGTCTAAAAAATGAATCCATTTAGAAAGGACGAAAAGAATTTAATTGAAAGGGATTCATAAAAAAATGAGCTGGGTAGGGGAGGGGAGGGGGTCGTCGAACTAGGTATATATAATTGAATGACTATTATATTAAGCCAACCCTTGTAGAAGTTTCGACGCTTGATTCTCAGAATACGGTTGAATCTAAGATGAATAGTTGGTTTACGTTATAGAATAAAGACATGTATATGTGATATTAGACTAGTATCTCTTAGATTTCTATTTCATTTGACCTACTACTGAAATTTGTAATTTCGATCGGGATTCCAATACAATAGAAGTCCTTCCGTCTCGTTGTGACTGTGAATTGAATGAACAAACGGATGAAATCCAGAAAAATTCCAAATAACAGTTCGAACTAAGAAATGGAAGAACAAAAGTTGTATAGGAGTCACAAGAACTCTGTGGATGGAAACTCAAGATATCGAAGTAGTTCTGACGATTCAATAAATAATATTATTACTTGTACTTCAATTACTTCTCAATTGGATGGATGAATCCTAGCGATGGAATAATGAAGTTATAATTCATTGATTGATTGTATCATTAACGATTTCTTTTTTTGTTACGAGGAACTTATCATGAATCCACTCATTTCTGCCGCTTCCGTTATTGCTGCTGGGTTGGCCGTAGGACTTGCTTCTATTGGACCTGGAGTTGGTCAAGGGACTGCTGCGGGTCAAGCTGTAGAGGGTATCGCGAGACAGCCTGAGGCGGAGGGAAAAATACGAGGCACTCTATTGCTTAGTCTAGCTTTTATGGAAGCTTTAACAATTTATGGATTGGTTGTGGCATTAGCACTTTTATTTGCGAATCCTTTTGTTTAATCTTATAAATAAGATAAGACCCTGTCGTTTGCTTTTTCAAATTCTATCAAGATTTCCTCCCTACGATTACTTTTTCGTTGAGAAAATAACCTACGGGAAGGGCCGATGAAGAATTAGCATACTGACTCGCTTTCATCCTTTCAGTTCGTAGACCAAGGGAACTTTTTTAAGTGAGTCTTAGTATCCCCATAATCCAAAAAGGGGGCGGTTCAGAATTGAGAACTAACTCAAAAATTTTTTGACTCGATTTCAGAAAAAGAAAAAAAAAGAGAGTAAATAAAAAGCGAGGTGAAGTGATACAAAAATAACTCTGTTCGGTTTTTTAGTCGATCTATAAGAGGAGAGCATATGAAAAACGTAACCGATTCTTTCCTTTCTTTGGGCCCCTGGCCGTCTGCTGGGAGTTTCGGGTTTAATACCGATATTTTTGCAACAAATCCAATAAATCTAAGTGTAGTGCTTGGTGTATTGATCTTTTTTGGAAAGGGAGTATGTGCGAGTTGTTTATTTCAAGAATAGGCTGGACCAACCAGCTGTATCCTTTAGTTTTCCTTAGAACTAGGAGAGAGGGGTGCATGATCTCGCGAATTACTTCTGAATCAATTAAGAAATTCTCTGTAAGAACCATAGCATTTCGTGATTTATTGGTAAATCTACTTCGATTCTCTCTCAACCAATAATGCGGGACTATTAACATGGTTAAAGCAAATCGTTTGAAGTCAAGACACTGCATGGTACTCTTTCTATCACTATGTTAATTATAGAGATGTTTTCAAAATAAATATCGATATAGGATACTCATATTGATAAAATAATTTGAACTATTTATTGTAAAAACGGGCATTTTCACCTTTTTATCCAATGCTTAATTGACGACCTGTGTCTTAGTCAGAATATTTTTTGAAAAAAAAAAGAAACAACTTTGCTGACAATTACATATTTTTTTTTTGATTTTGTCAGAAGAGTCCTCCGAATTTTTTTCGGCTTGCATAAGTTTCCATATCTTTTTGGAATATGAACAAAGAAGAGAGGATAAGCTCATTATATTCATAAAAAACACAAAAAAACGTATGAGAATTTCTCTTTTAAGTAATTGAGCGTGAGAGCCAAATGAATCGAAAGATTCATGTTTGGTTCGGGAAGGGATTATGGAAGTTTTGAAATGAATGGAAAAATAATCTACTTTCATTAAGTGATTTATTAGATAATCGAAAACAGAGGATCTTAAATACTATTCGAAATTCAGAAGAATTGCGCGGTGGGGCCATTGAACAACTCGAAAAA